GTTGCTGTAGCTTAAGCTTAAAGCATAGCACTGAAAATGCTAAAATGGTATGACCCTCCAACAAAGGTCTTGGTCTTGAACCTCATATTACCTAAAAATCATCTGTTTATACATGCAAGCCTCACCACAACGGTGAAACAGCCACAACCACCCAGAGCCGGCATCAGTCTATTGACCACAACGCCAAGCAATAGCCACACCCACACGGGCAACACAGCAGTAGTTAACATTAGGCCATAAGTGAAAACTTGACCAAGCAAGATGAACAAAGGGCCGGTTAATCTCGTGCCAGCGACCGCGGTTACACGATAGGCCCAAAGTAATATTAACGGCGTAAAAATGACTAAAAAGCTTTAGTTCGAACCCTAGGGAAGAAATCAAGCTAGGCTGTAAAAAGCCATAAGCCCCACTAATCGCCACCCCTAACAACATACAATTTTGACTCATGAAAGCTAGGACACAAACTAGGATTAGATACCCTACTATGCCTAGCCGAAACACACAATTAAATTACCAATTGTTCGCCAAACAACTACGAGTTATACTTAAAACTTAAAAGACTTGACGGTACTTCACCACACCCTAGAGGAGCCTGTCTAATAACCGATAATCCACGATTAACCCAACCCCCCTCTTGCCAACAGTCTATATACCGCCGTCGCCAGCTTACCTTGTAAAAGAAATATAGTGAGCTAAATAGTACTTCACTAAAACGACAGGTCGAGGTGTAACTAATGAAGGGGTTAAGATGGGCTACATTCTCCAACCGAGAACACGAACAATACTATGAAATTAGTACTTGAAGGCGGATTTAGCAGTAAGATAAGAATAAAAAGCTTAACTGAACATAACGCAATGAAGTGCGTACACACCGCCCGTCATCCCTGCCACCACAATGTAAACTTAATAAACCTACGAAAAAAATCAAACAGGGCAAGTCGTAACATGGTAAGTGTACTGGAAAGTGCACTTAGAAACAAAAAGTAGCTTACACAAAGCACTCGACCTACACTCGAACGACATTAACATTAATCTTTTTGAGCTGACTAAACGACTTAACCACAAACATACCTTACCAAACAAACAAATCATTTGCCCCACCCAGTAGTTGCGATCGAACAGTCACAAGTCACAACAAAGTACCGCAAGGGAACCACCATTAAGCATTAAACAGCAAAGACTAACTCTTGTACCTTTCGCATCATGGTTTAGCAAGAACACAGGGACAAGAAGAATCAAACGCCCCCCTCCCCGAAACCGAATGAGCTATTTTTAAGCAGTCTAACGGACAAACCCTTCTATGTAGCAAAATAGTGGGAAGACTCAAAAATAGAGGTGAAACGCCTATCGAATCCGGAGATAGCTGGCTACCCCATAACAGAATCTTAGTTCTACTTTAGAGCAACACCCTACCAATTAATCATCTAAAGACAGTCAACAGAGGTACAGCTCTGTTGACCACTTCAAATTAACTAAAGGTGAGCCTACACAAGTAGACATCACTATGCTAAAACTAATAATAAGACACCCCCCCCCCCCCCCCCAAACCTGCACCCGCCTTCTCAAACACTCTTCCTTACTTCCCTCCTCTTTCTCACCTCCTCTCACCTRTACMCWCCCCTCCGCTAGAAACAGAAAAACTACTAGCAATTAACAGACCACAAAAGGCAAACAACAAACCCATTACCCACCTAAAACTAACTGTAACCCCAACACAGGCGCGTTAAAAAGAAAGATTAACTGTTATAAAAGGAACTCGGCAACCCCGGACTCCAACTGTTTAACAAAAACATAACCTTTAGCCAAACAAGTATTAAAGGCAACGCCTGCCCAGTGAAAAATTAAACGGCCGCGGTATCCTAACCGTGCAAAGGTAGCATAATCATTTGTCTATTAATTGTAGACCAGTATGAAAGGCAAAATGAGAGCCCAACTGTCTCTTATAACAAATCAATTAAACTGATCTCCTAGTACAAAAGCTAGTATATTATCATAAGACCAGAAGACCCTGTGAAGCTTTAACTAACCTATTAACCCTATTAATAACTACTTTCGGTTGGGGCGACCTTGGAATAAAAAAGAACTTCCAATATATGACTTCCTCATAAACAAGGCAAACAAGCCAATATTAGACCCAGCACAGCTGATAATTGAAATAAGTTACTCCAGGGATAACAGCGCTATCTTCTTTAAGAGCCCATATCAAAAAGAAGGTTTACGACCTCGATGTTGGATCAGGACATCCTAGTAATGCAACCGTTACTAAAGGTTCGTTTGTTCAACGATTAACAGTCCTACGTGATCTGAGTTCAGACCGGAGCAATCCAGGTCAGTTTCTATCTATGAACGCTCCGCCTAGTACGAAAGGACCGGTATAGCAAAGCCAATACTACACGCACGCTTTAACCACAAAATATAGTACTATTAACAAACTAACCCATTCCAAACCTAGATAAGGTTAATTAAGGGTAATCAAACCTTAATAATTTCGACCCTACTCAACATTATAAACCCCCTACTCTACATCCTGCCTATCCTCATCGCAGTCGCATACCTCACCCTCCTAGAACGGAAGCTGCTAGGATATATACAACTACGAAAAGGCCCCAACCTAGTAGGCCCATTGGGCCTACTACAGCCAATCGCAGACGGCTTAAAGCTAATTACAAAAGAAACAACAAAACCAACCCTTTCATCCCCAATCCTATTCACACTATCCCCTATCATAGCCCTATCCCTAGCCCTTATTTCCTGAGCGCCAATACCAATACCCAATGCACTCACTAATATAAACCTCAGCCTACTATTTATTATAGCCATGTCCGGCCTATTTACATATACCATCCTCTGATCCGGGTGATCTTCAAACTCAAAATACCCCCTCATGGGGGCAATACGAGCCGTAGCCCAAATCATCTCCTACGAAGTTACACTAGGTCTAATCATCATCTCACTGACCATCATCTCAGGAAGCTATTCACTACACTCCTTCACAGAAGTACAAGAACACTTCTGACTACTCTTTGCATCCTGACCACTAGCAATAATATGATTTACCTCTACCCTAGCAGAAACCAACCGATCCCCCTTTGACCTAACAGAAGGAGAGTCTGAGCTGGTCTCAGGATTCAACCTAGAATTCTCAGCCGGGCCCTTCGCCCTACTCTTCCTGGCCGAATATACCAACATCCTACTAATAAACACCCTTTCAACGATAATATTCTTTAACCCCGGAGCCTCCAACCCAGAACTATTCACAATTAACCTTATAGCAAAAACAATAGCCCTAACCACCCTATTCCTATGAATTCGCGCCTCGTACCCACGATTTCGATACGACCAACTTATACACCTTCTATGAAAACAATACTTACCCCTCACCCTAGCCATATGCCTACTTAACCTATTCACAACAACAGCATTCTGCGGGACACCCCCCCAATGGAAGCGTGCCTGAGATTACAAGGACTACCTTGATAGAGTAGACACGGGACCATCAAACCCCACTTCCTATATCAAAGAGGGAATTCCCATCACTGGCCCCCAAAGCCAGTATTTTACTACTTAAACTACTCTCTGAAACACAAAAAAATACTCTCCTACGGACCCCCCCCCTACCCCCCCCACTAGCTGGGGTCCCGAAATTTGGCCTTATATGTACTCTTTACATATAGGGTCCTCATGTCGCTATGTATAATAATACATTAATCGTTTTGCCCCATGACTATCAAACGGGAATTTAACTTTAATTAATTATATACAAAACTGGCTCATTAACATATTTTCCTTCCCTCATTTTCTGGTCGTTCTATTCAGCAGAGGTTGTCCGTTATTAGTAACCATGGCTATCCACTTCAAACCGGTGTCCCGTGATTTAACCCTTCCCGTGAAATCCTCTATCCTTTCACCTCAGGCATACAGTCCCGCTTTTCACGTCCATATATTGTAACTCCTCCCGTTTATGTCCTTTCCAAGGCCGCTGGTTACACCTTCAAGGGCATCTCAATGGTCCGGAACCACCCCGCCTTACTTGCTCTTTCCAAGGCCTATGGTCGCACCCTTTATACTGGTACATGTGGTCTCATGTTCTTATCACGTATGCCTGTTCCACCCCTGGTTGGCTTTTTTATAGGTACCTTTCACCTGACACCCATATATGCCCGTTACCGTCACCCCTCTCCGGGGTAGACCATTAGTCCAGGTGGAGCTATATTCTTGGTCTAGCACTTTCTCCTATAGGGATACATCTCTTAATGCTCGTTATACATACTTTTCTCTACTACCGAAAATTTCATTATTTTTTATTAAAGTTTTAATTTTTTTTAACGCGAGAAATAAAAAAGATTATAAAAACGCCGACCCCTTTAAGGTAGCAAAGCACGGCCATGCAAAAGGCTTAAAACCTCAACACAGATGTTCAAATCATCTCCTTAATACTAGAAAACCAAGATTCGAACTTGGACCTAGAAGCCCAAAACTTCTAATACTACCCTATAATATTTTCTAAGTAAAGTCAGCTAAATAAAGCTATCGGGCCCATACCCCGAAAATGTCCCAGGGCCTTTACTAATTAACCCAACATCTCTAATAACCATCACAACCAGCATCATCCTAAGCACCGCTCTAATTACTACAACTACACACTGACTAATAGCCTGAGTCTGCTTAGAAATCAACACCCTATCAATAATACCAATTATCTCAAAACCACACCACCCACGAGCAACAGAAGCAACAACAAAATACTTCCTAACACAAACCCTCGCCTCTACAGCCATCCTATTCGCAGCAACCATAAATGCACTAAACACCTCAAACTGAGAAATCGGCCTAACAACAGAAACCACAACCATAAAAATCATTACACTAGCTCTAATAATAAAAATAGCTGCAGCCCCATTCCACTTCTGATTACCAGAAGTAGCGCAAGGAACTACAACCCTAACAGCCCTAACAATCCTAACTTGACAGAAAATTGCACCCCTCACCATCCTCCTTGTCAACCACAACAACACTGACCTATCAATCCTTAACTCATCAGCAATTTTATCTGTACTAATTGGCGGAATCGGGGGATTAAACCAAACTCAACTACGAAAACTTATAGCCTTCTCATCCATCACCCACACAGGGTGAATCCTCGCAACCATCACCCTAGCACCAAGCATCTCCGCCCTAACCTTTTTAATCTATACAATGACCACCACCCCAATCTTCATAGCACTAAACACATCATCAACAAAAACCATTAAGGACATAGGAACCATATGGACTATCTCCCCCCATTTAATACTAATTATACTAATAACCATTCTTTCCCTAACCGGCCTGCCCCCCCTTACGGGATTTATACCAAAATGACTGATTCTCAATAAAATAACCGCCCTTAATTTAACCACAGAAGCCACCCTCATAGCAATGTCCTCATTACCAGGCCTATATGTTTACATCCGACTTACCTATATCCTAACCATAACAATACCCACCCACACATCTACCACACAAATAAAATGACGACTACCACACAAAAAATTCCCACTGCTACCAATCACACTAGCGACCATGATAACACTACTACTTCCCCTCTCACCAAACCTATAGAAACTTAAGTTATATTAAACTAGGGACCTTCAAAGCCCCAAATAAAGCTACTACTTTAGTTTCTGTAGAGCTTGCAGTACCACCACATCTCCTGCTTGCAACACAGACATTTTAACTAAACTAAAGCTCTCTAGACTAATGGGCCTCGATCCCACAAAAACTAATTAACAGCTAGCTGTCCAAACCGGCGGACTTTAATCTACCTTCTCCGTTTTTGAACGGGAAAAAAACGGAGAAGCCCCGGGCGGTAGGCCGACTTCAGATTTGCAGTCTGACATGATGACACCACGGAGCTTGGCAGCAAGGACTACCTATGTGTAAATTTACAGTTTACCGCTTTAATCAGCCATACTACCTGTGTACATCACCCGTTGACTATTTTCAACCAATCACAAAGATATCGGAACCCTATACCTTATTTTCGGTGCATGATCCGGACTAGTGGGCGCCGGCCTAAGTATCCTAATACGTATGGAACTAACACAGCCCGGGTCATTATTTGGCAGCGACCAGATCTTTAATGTCTTAGTAACCGCCCACGCATTCATCATAATCTTCTTCATAGTTATACCAATTATAATCGGGGGATTTGGAAACTGACTTATCCCATTAATAATCGGGACCCCTGACATAGCCTTCCCTCGAATAAACAACATAAGTTTTTGGCTCCTACCCCCAGCACTTCTACTACTACTGTCCTCCTCCTACGTTGAAGCGGGCGCAGGAACAGGCTGAACCGTCTACCCCCCCCTGTCTGGAAACCTGGTTCACTCTGGCCCCTCCGTAGACTTAGCCATCTTCTCCCTCCATCTAGCAGGAGCATCCTCTATCCTTGGAGCAATCAACTTTATTACCACATGTGTCAACATAAAACCTAAATCAATGCCAATATTTAACATTCCCCTTTTCGTCTGATCCGTCATAATCACTGCAATTATATTACTACTGGCACTACCAGTCCTTGCAGCAGCTATCACCATACTACTAACAGACCGAAACTTAAACACAACTTTCTTTGACCCTTGCGGAGGCGGGGACCCAGTACTGTTCCAACACCTATTTTGATTTTTTGGACACCCAGAAGTCTACATCTTAATCCTGCCCGGGTTTGGCATTATCTCCAGCATCATCACCTTTTATACAGGAAAAAAAACCACATTTGGCTACACTAGCATAATCTGAGCAATAATATCTATTGCAATCTTAGGCTTTGTAGTCTGGGCCCATCATATGTTCACTGTAGGTCTAGACATTGACAGCCGCGCCTACTTCACAGCAGCCACAATAATTATCGCAGTACCAACAGGAATTAAAGTGTTCGGCTGACTAGCCACCCTCACCGGAGGCCATATCAAATGACAAACCCCAATTTACTGAGCCCTTGGGTTTATCTTTCTATTTACTGTTGGAGGTATGACCGGAATCATTCTAGCAAACTCATCCCTAGACATCGTACTTCATGACACCTATTATGTCGTAGCACACTTTCACTACGTACTGTCCATGGGAGCAGTATTTGCTATTATAGGAGGCCTTACCCACTGATTCCCTTTATTCACAGGGTACTCACTAAATCAGACTCTAACTAAAACCCAATTCTGAGTAATGTTTTTAGGGGTTAACATAACATTCTTCCCACAACACTTCCTAGGGCTCGCCGGAATGCCCCGACGATACTCAGACTTTCCAGACGCCTTCGCCCTATGAAATACCATCTCATCAATCGGATCAACAATCTCTCTAATTGCAGTACTTATATCACTATTTATCGTTTGAGAAGCACTAACATACAAACGTAAACCCACACTCCAACTAGGAAAAAAAACCCATATCGAATGACTACACGGAACACCACCCCCACACCACACTCACACTGAGCCTACCTTCATACCCAACAACACATATGCCCCAATCCGAGAATACATTACATATATACAATGACCCTGACCCGAGAAGAGACAGACTTTAACTGCCACCTATTAATTTCAAGTTAATCGCACACTTATGCTTTCCTCCCGAGAACCTAGTAAACACATTACGTGACTTTGTCATAGTCAAATCACATCATCTGTGGTTCTCACATGTCATACGCAACCCAACTATCACTTCAAGAAGCCATAAGCCCAACAATAGAAGAAGTTGTATTCCTACACGATCACGTCCTCCTCCTCACATGTTTAATAACACTAGTAGTATTAATATTTACTATCACCGCAACCGCAGCAGCCCTCACCCACAACGACCCATCAGAAGAAGTAGAACAGCTAGAAGCTGCATGAACAGCCGCCCCAATCATAATTCTCATCTTAACCGCCCTCCCATCAGTCCGATCCTTATACCTAATAGAAGAAGTATTCGACCCATACCTTACAATTAAAGCTACTGGCCATCAATGATACTGAAACTACGAATACTCAGACGAAGCCCACGTCTCATATGACTCCTATATACTACAAACACAAAATCTCCCCAAAGGCTCACCCCGCCTACTCGAAGTTGACCACCGCATAGTCCTGCCGGCAGGACTACAAACCCGAATTGTAGTAACCGCAGAAGACGTTCTTCACTCATGAGCAATCCCATCCCTAGGAATCAAAGTAGATGCTGTACCTGGACGACTAAATCAAATCCCTCTAGCAACCTCCCGCACAGGGGTTTTTTTCGGCCAATGTTCAGAGATTTGCGGAGCCAACCACAGCTTCATACCCATTGCAGCAGAAGCCATCCCCCTGCACCACTTCGAACAATGACTAGCCTCCGAGCAATCACTAAGAAGCTTTTATAGCATCAGCCTTTTAAGCCGAAGAAGAAAACACTTTCCTTAGTGAATGCCACAGCTAGACATCATACACATCCTCACTATTTACCTGTGAACCTGAATAACCCTTACCTTAATTACACTAAAAATCAAAAATTTCACATTAACCGCCAAACCAAAAAAACAGCCACAACCACCCTCCAAACAAACAACACTACCCATACCATGAACATAAACATATTCGAACAATTCATAAGCCCAGAGCTCGCCCTCCTCCCAACAGCACCCCTATCAATTCTAATTCCCCTTTTCCTGATCCACCACAAATCTACACTTTTAGGAAACCGCATAACAACCGCTATTACTTGATTCCTAAAAATATTTATATCAAACATAACAAATCAACTCACCCCCAAAGGACAAAAATGATCCCCCTTGTTAGCCGGCCTCATCCTAATAATTCTACTGTCCAACCTACTTAGTCTACTACCATACACCTTCACACCGACCTCCCAACTATCAATAAACATAGCCCTAGCTCTCCCCCTCTGGCTAGCTACTGTCCTTACCGGCCTAAAAAACAAATTCTCCTTGGCACTAGCCCATCTATTGCCAGAAGGCTCCCCAACCCCTCTAATCCCATTCATAATCCTAATTGAAACAGTCAGTCTACTAATACGACCTATCGCACTAGGAGTGCGACTCACAGCAAATATCACTGCCGGACATCTCCTTATAACAATAGTGAGCTCTGCCACCATTAGCCTCATCAACACCTACACCTCTATCAGCTCACTAACTCTCACCCTACTATTTATACTCACACTCTTAGAGCTCGCAGTAGCCTGTATTCAAGCCTATGTCTTTGTTCTTCTAATTACCCTATACTTACAAGAAAACACATAATGGCCCACCAACTCCACCAATACCACATAGTCGACCCAAGCCCATGACCCCTAACCGGAGCAGCAGGCTCCCTACTACTAGCCTCAGGACTAGCCTTATGATTTCACACAGCCACGACACTAGTACTAAAATTAGGGTTTCTAACCCTTTCACTTACCCTTATTCAATGATGACGAGACGTAGTCCGAGAAGGCACCTACCAAGGACACCACACCTTAGGCGTACAAAAAAACATACGATACGGTATAATCCTATTCATTACATCAGAAGTCTTCTTCTTCCTGGGCTTCTTCTGAACCCTCTATCACGTAAGCCTTGTACCCACACCAGAGCTCGGCGCAGAATGACCACCAACAGGAATTAGCCCACTAAACCCAATAGACGTACCACTACTCAACACCGCAGTACTACTCTCATCTGGAGCAACTATCACATGATCACATCACACCATGATAAAAGGATACAAAAAAGAAGCCACTTACGCACTAATAATCACCATCGCCCTAGGAGCCTATTTCACAGCCCTACAAGTATCAGAATACATAGAAACACCATTCACCATCTCAGACAGCGTATACGGCTCACTATTTTTTGTAGCCACCGGCTTCCATGGCCTCCACGTAATAATCGGGACCACCTTTTTACTAGTCTGCCTAATACGTCTCATTCAATTTCACTTCACAACAACCCACCACTTCGGATATGAAGCCGCAATCTGATACTGACACTTCGTAGACATCGTTTGACTACTATTCCTATACGTCTCAGTATATTGATGAGGCTCATATTTCTTTAGTATACAAGTATAAATGCCTTCCAAGCATAACGGGCCCCCACGGGAAGAAATAATCAGCCTAATACTCCTCATTATTATATCCATAACAACAGCAACCCTCCTATACATAATCAACGCCCTAATACCAAAAAAACCAGATATCAACAAACTATCACCCTACGAGTGCGGATTTGACCCACTAGGTAATGCACGATCACCCATCTCTATTCAATTCTTCCTAGTAGCCATCCTATTCATCCTATTTGACCTAGAAATCATCCTCCTCCTACCCGTCCCCTGAAGCACTAATACAAACCCAACAAGCACCACTACAACCATAACCATAACCCTCCTAGTCGTCCTAACACTAGGCCTCGTATACGAATGACTTCAAGGCGGACTAGAATGAACAGAATGTTAGGGTAGTCTAACTAGACATTTGATTTCGACTCAAAAGAACTTAACTAATAAGCCCCAACAATGGAACTAATTAAAACCATCCTAGCTATAGCCTTTATAACCATCATCCTTAGCCTCTCTACACAGCACAAGCACCTTATACTAGCACTCATATGCATCGAAACAATAATACTCCTTCTATTTATACTACTAGTTATCTATACCTCAACCTCACTAACTCTATCACAAACCCCAATACCTATTATTCTACTTACCATCTCTGTCTGCGGGGCAGCAGTGGGTCTAAGTCTAGTTGTTGCAATCACACGAACCCACGGAAACGACTTCCTAAAAAACTTAAACCTCCTATAATGCTAAAAACCCTCGTCATAACAGCAATACTGATCCCAACAATCCTCACCCTAAAACCCAACATCCTATACCCGGCAACAACCTCCTACATGTTTACACTTACACTGCTAAGCTTGACCCTCCTACAACCTAAATCAAACACGCTTATAAACCTAGATACCATCTCAGCACCACTCCTCTCACTCTCCTACTGACTTCTCCCCCTGATAGTCATTGCCAGCCAACACGCAATAACTAAAGAACCCTTACAACGACAACGCACATTCCTAGCAACACTTACACTCCTCCAACTATTTATCTCAATAACATTCATAGCCTCCAACCTCACCCTAATATATATCATGTTTGAAGCTACCCTCATCCCCACCCTTATCATCATCACACGATGAGGACAACAGGCAGAACGACTAACCGCAGGAACATACTTTATGCTATATACACTAACAACTTCACTACCCCTGCTTATAGCAATTATCTTCTTAAACAACTCAACAAACACCCNAACCCACTTCCTACAATTACTACAACCCCTAAACCAATGAACAAACCTCCTACTATGACTAGCCTGCCTAACCGCATTCCTAGCAAAAATACCCATCTACGGACTCCACCTCTGACTCCCAAAAGCCCATGTAGAAGCCCCTATCGCTGGCTCAATAGTATTAGCAGCAATTCTACTAAAACTCGGAGGGTACGGTATTATCCGCATAATACAGATTCTTCCCACAACAAAAACCGACATGTTCCTCCCATTCGTCGTATTAGCCCTGTGGGGAGCCATCCTAGCCAACTTAACATGCCTACAACAAACAGACCTAAAGTCTCTAATCGCCTACTCCTCCATCAGCCATATAGGCCTAGTAGTAGCTGCGATCATCATTCAAACACCATGGGGACTCTCGGGGGCCATAGCCCTAATAATCGCTCACGGTTTTACCTCCTCAGCACTTTTCTGCCTAGCCAACACAACCTATGAACGTACACACACCCGAATTCTAATTCTTACACGAGGACTTCACAATATCCTACCCATAGCTACAACCTGATGACTATTAACCAACCTTATAAATATCGCCGTTCCCCCCACTATAAACTTTACAGGTGAACTATTAATTATGTCCGCCTTATTCAACTGATGTCCAACAACAATCATCATGCTAGGACTATCAATACTAATTACTGCCTCCTACTCTCTACATATGTTTTTATCAACACAAATAGGACCAACCCTACTAAACAACCAAACAGAACCAACACACTCACGAGAACACCTACTAATAATCCTACACCTCATCCCATTAATAATAATCTCCATAAAGCCAGAACTAGTCATCAGGTGTGTGTAATTTAAAAAAATATCAAGTTGTGACCCTGAAAATAGACACCCCTCGCACACCGAGAGGTTTAGAAGACCTGCTAACTCTTCAATCTGGTAAAATACCAGCCCTCTCTTCTATCAAAGGAGAATAGTTACTCCCTTGGTCTTAGGCGCCAAAACTCTTGGTGCAAATCCAAGTGATAGAATATGAGCCTAACACCAACTATCATTCTGACAATCTTCCTCTCCCTAACTGCCTCTACAATCCGCCCTCTCCCTAAACACAACCTCAGCAGCACTAAACACACCCTAATACTAATATTCATAATCAGCACTATCCCCCTCAATACCCTACTAAACAACAACGACGAACTAACAATAACACTATCCCCCCTAATCATAACCCCAACAGAAAACATTAACATTTCTTTCACACTTGACACACTATCCTTAACCTTCATCCCAGTAGCATTGTTCATCACGTGATCCATTACTGAGTTCTCCACATGATACATGTCCTCCGACCCCAACATTAACAAATTCATTAAATACTTAATTACCTTCTTAATTACAATAATAATCATCATTACAGCCAACAACATATATCAACTCTTTGTAGGCTGAGAAGGCGTAGGAGTTATATCCTTCCTCTTAATCGGATGATGAGGGGCACGATCAGACGCCAACACAGCAGCCCTCCAAGCCATTATCTATAACCGAATCGGCGACATCGGCCTCCTCCTTACCACCACCTGACTTATCACTTTCTCCTCAATAAGCATACAAGAACTACTAATCCAGTATAAGACAGCCAACCTTATCCCCACAGTTGGCCTCCTAGCAGCTGCTGCCGGAAAATCAGCACAATTTAGCCTCCACCCATGACTGCCAGCAGCAATAGAAGGCCCCACACCAGTGTCAGCCCTCCTCCACTCTAGTACTATAGTTGTAGCCGGAGTATTCCTACTAATCCGACTCCACCCAATCCTTAACAACAGCCACACCATAAAAACAATATGCTTAATTCTTGGAGCAACTACAACCATATTCGCAGCAGCTGCAGCAATCACACAACACGACATCAAAAAAATCATCGCCCTGTCAACCACAAGCCAGTTGGGCCTAATAATAACAATACTTGGACTAAACCAACCCACTCTTGCTTTCCTTCACATAACCATACACTCCTTCTTCAAAGCACTCCTTTTCCTATGCTCCGGCTCATTTATCCACAGCCTAAAAAATGAACAAGACCTCCGAATAATAGGCAACCTACTAAAAACTATACCTATAACCTCATCATTCACTATCATCGCCAGCCTATCATTAATAGGAATACCATTCCTCTCAGGTTTCTACTCAAAAGACACCATCATCGAAACCATAATCAACTCACACATCAACCTATGAGCCCTAACAATCACACTAATCGCAACATCTCTCTCAGCCGCCTATAGCATGCAAATTATCCTTCTAATCCTAACAGGACCAACACACACTACCACTAACCCACACAAAGAAACCAAAAATATCATCTTACCCCTAACCCGCCTCACCATTACATCCATTCTTGCCGGCAGCCTCACTAAACTATCCACCCTACAAACCACCTCTATAATAACAATACCAAAAACAGTAAAATTTATAGCACTAACCATAACAATCCTTGGAGTTGTTATATCAAAAGACTTCATACAGACAACAATACCTCTACCCCCCAAACCAAAAACAATCAACCTTTTCTTCAACCAATTAGCATTCTTCAACATCCCACATCGAGCCGTAACCATAAACACTCTAAAATCTAGCCAACAAATTTCAAAACTCCTAGACCTCTGGGCCTTAGAAAATTACGGACCTAAAGGCCTATCAAAAACAATCACCCAACTAATCCTTCTCTCCACACAACAAAAAAATATGATTAAAAACTACATAACCACCTTTACCCTTACCCTCATTGTCCTACTAATCCTAAGATACCCTAAAATGGACGAAGACCGCCCAAGCGTGTCCAACCTAAAATACCCAAAACAGAAAATAAAGCCACAATTAAACCTCAAACACACATCACCAACCCCGCTCCCCCACCACAATAAAAAACACTATAACCATTCACCTCTAAACACACTCAACTCTCCCACCCAGAATATACTAACAAACCTTGCCCGCCACCTCCCAAAATTAATGCTAACACACCCACCACAACCCCAACACCCACCAACATAAAAAAATATCAAAACCCACTAAACCCTATAACAACTTCCCCCTTCTCCACACTCACACAATAACCAAAAACTACAACCAACCCGCCCAAATACACAATATATATCACTAATGCCGCATAAGTACGACCCATTATAACCATAGCAATACAACAAAAAAAAGAAATGCCTATTAAAGAAATGACCCCTTGATAAGGCACAACAGTAAAACTTAAAGTTACCACACCAAAAAAAACTAAAACCAAAATAAAATAAAGCGAGTATTCTACTAAAAACATAATTCCTGCTCTTCTAGAGTCCTGCGGCCTGAAAAACCACCGTTGTATATCAACTACAAAAACATGTCTCACCAACACATACTTACACTATTTAGTTTACTCCCGGTAGGATCAAACATCTCAATTTGATGAAACTTCGGATCAATACTACTTACCTGCCTAATAATCCAAATCGCTACAGGCTTCTTCCTGGCAATCCACTATACAGCCAACATTAATTTAGCCTTTTCCTCTATCATCCACATCTCCCGAGATGTGCCATACGGCTGAATCATACAAAACACCCACGCTATCGGCGCATCCCTATTCTTCATTTGCATTTACATCCACATCGCACGAGGAATTTACTATGGCTCTTATCTAAATAAAGAGGTATGACTATCAGGCACCACCCTTCTAATCATTCTAATAGCCACCGCCTTTTTTGGTTATGTCCTACCATGAGGACAAATATCATTCTGAGCAGCAACAGTAATTACAAACCTTCTAACCGCCATCCCATATTTGGGCACAACACTTACTACATGACTATGAGGCGGCTACGCAATCAATGACCCAACACTAACCCGCTTCTTTGCCTTACACTTTATCCTTCCATTCGCTATTATCTCCATATCATCAATCCACATCTTATTGCTCCATAATGAGGGCTCCAATAACCCCCTAGGAACAAACTCAGATATCGACAAAATCCCATTTCACCCCTATCACTCCTACAAAGACACCCTCATACTAACAATAATAATAACCTTACTATTTATTATCCTCTCATTATACCCCAACATCCTAAACGACCCAGAAAACTTCTCAAAAGCTAACCCCCTAATCACACCCCAACACATCAAACCAGAGTGGTACTTCCTATTCGCCTATGGTATCCTCCGATCAATCCCAAATAAACTCGGTGGAGCCCTAGCCTTAGTCCTATCAATCGCTATTCTCTTCACAACACCCTTTATCCACACCTCCCATGCCCGATCCATAATATTCCGACCCCTTATACAACTCATATTCTGAACTTTTATCACCACATTCATCATCATCACTTGAGCAGCCACCAAACCAGTAGAACCCCCATTTACAGAAATCGGACAGCTTACCTCAATTTTATACTTCACATTCTTCATAGCAAACCCCTTGCTCGGCCTAGTAGAAAACAAAATCTCAAACTTTACCTGCTCTAATAGCTTAAACCCTTAAAGCATTGGTTTTGTAAACCAAAGCCGGATATTCCTTAGAGCAACCAACCAGCATTCACCACTTTAATACCATGACAAAAAATACTCTCCTAGGACCCCCCCCCTACCCCCCCCCACTAGCTGGGGTCCCGAAATAAATCCCGTTGTAAATACATTTTTTTACCCGATTTTTCAAATTTTTACCTAAATCCATCCCACTTTTCTATACTAAAATTTCAAACCCGAATCTCTATAATAATTATTCTTATTTATTTTAATTTTTTTTTTAATTTTTTTTTAACGTCGAGAAATAAAAAAGATTATAAAAAACGACCGACCCRTTTCAAGGTGCGGAATATCACTACTTTTGCCGGGGGCTCGGCTCACCGATGCCAAAACCCCCCCCACAAACAAAGCCAATTTTGACTTTATTTTTAACCATGTCCAGGATTTTTATACATT